ATAACTGTCTCAATGTAATCTTTTCCTTCGTTTTTCTTTTTTTGATTGTCTGAATATTCAACTAAGACCATTCCAATGCTCCTTTTCGCCATGCATAAACTGAACCAACAATTGGGATAAGCACGAAAATTAAAGCTTCTATAAATACGGATACACCCAATACATCGAAACTCATTGCCCATGGATAAAGAAAGACCGTTTCAACATCAAAAACAACAAAAACTAGAGCAAACATGTAATAGCGGATTCGGAATTGTAACCAAGCGTCTCCCATGGGTTCTATACCTGATTCATAACTAGAGAGCTTCTCTGGTCCTTCACTAATCGGGGCTAAAACTCCGGAAATTACAAATGCCAAGATAGGAATAGCACCTGATATTATTAGAAATGCCCAGAAAATATCATATTCGTGAAGCAGAAACATAAATGTACTCCTATTAATGTGGAATAGGTTGAATTATTCGATTTGAATTGAAATTGTCAATTCATCCAGAACTTCTTAGGCGAAAAAGAAATTTTTTTGATCAAATCAAACCGTATAGTTTAGAGTTTGTTTGCTATAGGACATATCTATCTTGTTTAAAGATTTATACAACGGAACCCCACTTACATTTATTTTATATTTCGATTCCATTTAGATATGGTCTAGATATAGGATGCTCTTACACAACCAAAACTCTCTTACTTTGTCTTGGTTTCTCCCTAAAAACAAAACAAACAAAGTAAAAAGTAATTAAATACAAAATAAAATTTAAATACTAAATAAAATAAAGTAATTTAATACAAAAAAAATCAAAATACTAAAATAGTATATTATAGTATATATAGTAATAAATAATACTAATAATATGGTATTTAGTATAACTATGTTTTTATAGTTAATTTTATTTAACTATTTTATATATATTATATTATGTTATATAGTTAATATAACTATAATATTATTAAGTTAATTAATTATTTTAAGTTAATTAATTATTATTTCATTTCCATTAGGGTAAAGTGACTAGGGATTTATAGCATATTCTTATTCTTTTCATTCAAATCCGGGTAGAGAATCGTTGCCTCTATTGATTCGATAGGAATATGTAAACATAATCTAATACATCAAACGATTATATTTTATCTCCCCTCCTTGTCCTAGATTTCATCTCTATTTTCCTTACTTTATTTTATTGATTTGATTCAAGCGGATCCTCTCCGAAATAAAAAGAATCGAGTACTAAATACTAGGGAAAGACCGCGATTTGGGATGAATAAAAATACTTGTTACGGCAATAACACTTAGTAAGACCTACTGATGGGTTAGGTTTCGCTACAAAAAAGGGGTTTGTTTTGGAGCAAACTTACACTATACAATGAAAGATATCACAGAGTGATAGAATCGGTGGAATCATAAATGATTGGATCTACATAAGATACTTCTAATAGAAAGAATCCCACATTGTCGAACAATTCGACAGACCAAATCTCCAAACCAATCCAACTCCTAGAATATAGAAGAAGGAACGTTGATACATTAGGGACCAATTCATTATCTCTGCATTCTAGTTGAAACAACCAATTTGATTGTTGTTCGGCCAAAAACCAATTAGTCGAAGTCGGCAGACTTCTACTACAAGACCAAGAAAAGAAGAGGAAATGAAAACTATACTAAACTAAAATAGCATGTTTATACAAAAACAGAATGTGTTAGGGCTATACGGACTCGAACCGTAGACCTTCTCGGTAAAACAGAGCAAACTTATTATTATCGAAATGATTCGAACTGTTTCAAAGACCCAACATGCATTTTGTTGCATTGGGCTCTTTCATCAACTGATTGATGTAACGATCAGTTAGTCTACCATATTTTTTCTTTACAGGAAGATAATAAGATGGTTCCACGTGCTCCGTGATTCATCATTTGTATTCTGATCTAGGAGCAATACCAAAGTGTTTCAAAGAAGGATTGCCTTGACTTAGGTCTGCCTCCGGCCTAGATTAGCCTAAGTTAAATGGAGTCTCTATCGCTCCGCTGCAAGAGTCAAATATGAGACTTCATACACCTTAAAGTTCATAGGACGAAAAGAGGTTCTTTTGAGTCCCTTATACTCATTATGCCTAGCATTGAATGGACTGGGTATTTACCTTATCAATTAACAAATCAATGGCTGGTTCTATTTGATTTGGCACCTGAATTCGCACTCGAATCGGACCGAACCAAATATTTGTCAGGCTATTGTTCTCTTGTTCCTTCGAATCTATGGAGTAAGACATCGATTTCTCAATAAGATCAATTATGTTCATTGCATAATGGGCTTCCTTGAAAAGCATTGGCGCACGTGTAAACGAGGTGCTCTACCTAACTGAGCTATAGCCCTTGTCATATTGACATAGATATCTTAGCATATAGATAATTTCTTGTCAAGATAGGATCCCACATAATAGCTTTATGATCCGTTTACTGTTAGTGAATTGGTATTGTTTAGAAATAATATTCCACCTATAATCTCCGAGGAGATGGGTCCTTTTTTTTTGATGATAAATAACCTACTTAACTCAGTGGTTAGAGTATTGCTTTCATACGGCGGGAGTCATTGGTTCAAATCCAATAGTAGGTAGAACTTATTAGATACCAGAGTCAATGGTATCTAATAAGTTTTTCTACCCATCTTCTTTTTTCGTTGTCTCATCTAGAGTTCAATTGGCGGAATCAAAATGTGGTGTATAATTATAATAAAGAACTTCTAAAGAACTTCTTTTGATTATTGTGAAATAACATTCACAGCCTCTACTCGTGTCCTAGCTCGTCTGAGAGCTAGATTCGCCTCAATTGCTTGTCTCTTACCCTGAGCTCTACTCAAGTTAGCTTCAGCTATTTCAAGAGCTTGTTGAGCTTCTTGCGGATCAATGTCAGTACTCATCTCCGCATCATTTCCTAAAATGGTGATCTCATTATTACTTATTCTAGCGAAACCGCCCATCAGGGCTACCGTTAACCATTGGTCGTTGAGACGTATTCTCAAAAGACCTATATCCACTGCTGTGGCAATAGGGGCGTGGTTTGGTAATACGCCAATTTGGCCACTGTTAGTAGATAAAATGATTTCTTTAACTTCTGAATCCCAAATAATTCGATTAGGAGTCAGTACACAAAGATTTAAGGTCATTTCTTCTCCCCTTCTAAGTTCATAGCTTTCGCGGTAGCTTCGTCGATGTTACCCACCAAATAAAAGGCCTGCTCGGGAAGACCGTCTAATTCTCCGGAAAGTATCAGTTGAAAGCCCCTAATTGTTTCCGCGAGACCAACATATTTTCCTGGAGAACCTGTAAAGACTTCTGCCACGAAGAAGGGTTGTGATAAGAAACGCTCAATTTTTCGTGCTCTTGCTACAGTTAAACGATCTTCTTCGGATAATTCGTCCAACCCCAGGATAGCTATAATGTCCTGAAGTTCTTTGTAACGTTGTAAAGTTTCCTTAACTCTTTGCGCAGTTTCATAATGTTCTTCGCCAACGATCCGAGGTTGTAACATAGTTGACGTTGAATCTAAAGGATCTACTGCTGGATAAATACCTTTAGCAGCTAATCCTCTTGATAGTACGGTAGTAGCATCTAAATGTGCAAATGTCGTGGCAGGAGCGGGGTCGGTCAAATCATCTGCAGGTACATAGACTGCTTGGATCGAAGTTATAGACCCTTCCTTGGTGGAAGTAATTCTTTCTTGCAAAGAACCCATTTCTGTACTAAGGGTGGGTTGATAACCCACTGCGGAAGGCATTCTCCCTAATAAGGCGGATACTTCTGACCCCGCTTGGACGAAACGAAAGATATTGTCGATGAATAGAAGCACGTCTTGTTCATTAACATCCCGGAAATATTCCGCCATGGTTAGTGCAGTCAAACCAACTCTCATACGAGCTCCCGGCGGTTCATTCATTTGACCATAGACTAGAGCTACTTTTGATTCTGCAATATTTTTTTCATTAATCACCCCGGATTCTTTCATTTCCATGTAGAGATCATTTCCTTCACGAGTACGTTCGCCTACTCCGCCAAATACGGATACGCCTCCATGAGCTTTGGCAATGTTGTTGATCAATTCCATGATGAGTACTGTTTTACCCACGCCAGCTCCCCCAAATAGTCCGATTTTTCCTCCACGGCGATATGGAGCTAAAAGATCCACCACTTTAATCCCTGTTTCAAAGATTGATAATTTTGTATCTAACTGTATAAAGGCAGGCGCGGATCTATGAATAGGAGATGTTGTACGAGTATCTACAGGACCTAAATTATCAACAGGCTCTCCAAGAACATTGAAAATTCGCCCGAGAGTAGCTCCGCCAACCGGAACACTTAGAGGAGCTCCCGTGTCAATTACTTCCATTCCTCTTGTCAGACCATCTGTAGCACTCATAGCTACAGCTCTAACTCGATTATTTCCTAATAATTGTTGTACCTCGCAAGTCACATTAATTTGCTGACCGGCAGTATCTCGACTTTTAACTACCAAAGCGTTATAAATATTAGGCATTTTCCCTGGGGGAAAAACAACATCCAGCACTGGGCCAATAATTTGAGCGATACGCCCTAGGTTTTTTTCTTCAAGTGTGGAAACCGTAGGACCAGAAGTAGTAGGATTGATTTTCATAATAAAGTGAAATATGTCGAAATTTTTTTTTGATTGGAATTAGAATAGTACAAAGTACCGAATCGAAAATAAATGTCCGATAGCAAGTCGATCGGTTAATTCAATAAGAAATAAATGGGAATTAACACTCGATTTAGTTGGTACCACCCAACCGAATAAAATTCAATCGTTTACTCATTTAATGAGTCAATTTTCAAGTTCAACCAATTCTTTTTTTCAAAAGATCTAGTAGATGAATAAGAATTGTGAGTAAGTGAAGTGCGTTTCATTTCTTTTTCATTATAGAAAATACTATCTAGACTAGATTAAATTATATTATCTATCTATAGATATGGAATTCTAATTCGAACTCGATTTATGATTC